GCACTGGAAACCTTAAGAAGGAATGCCACTAGTAAGTAGGACTACTGAAAAAAGACCTGGAGGTAAACTACTACTGAGGGATAGGCAGAAAGAAAGGAACTGCAACTATAACTCAGACCTGGGGAAGTAAAGTAACCAAAGCACCACTCCTGCAAAAATAGATTCACGAATGCGATTGGTGGACAGAAGAAGCAGCTATTTCATCAGCTGTGAAAGAATCTGACTCGAGAATCACACTTGAATCTCGTCTTTTGGGGAATTTCATTAGTGACTTCACCGCGATCGGGATGCTGCGCGAGTCAGGATCACAAATTCCTTATTTAATAGAGTTGTATTTGATTTTAGCTGGGGTTGTTTTCTCATTCTTTTTTAGGTTCCGGTACATCGTTACAATACAAGAGGGTGCGGCGGCACTGAGAAAGGTTCGCTTTGTTTTTCGAACGGGTGCAACGCGCCCGACCACCCGAACAGTTGGTGAAGGCACCATTTTCCTTTCTTTATTTTGCAACTAGGCAGTCCTTGAAAACCTCATAGTGCCTTAGGATACTTTAGATAGCTATTCCAAAGCAAAGGAAACTTCCTAAGTAATAAGGGCTTAGATAAGAAGCTCTTCCTGAAGGAGGAGATGTGGCACTTTGAATCGTCTCATCCATAGATAGCAAAGGAACTAGCCCTTGGATATCTTGAATAGGAAGAATGGACAGAAGGAACTGACATCGTGCCTTAAGGCTTGATTGGCTAACCCGGCACCCTAATAAAGGAGAAAGTCATTTAGGACCATTTTCCCAAGGAAACCATCAGGCACATTTCGATGTCACTTATTAAAGCGCCTTGATAAGAAGTGTAGGTTCTTTGACAGAGCTGAAAGAAAGTGGAAAAAGGGCTTCTGCAAGCAAGGAAATCAGAATAGGTGACAAATGCCACAAAAGAAACAGAATAGGCATCGAGCAGAGAAGAGGCCGCAAGCACATTCATTGATGCATCGAATGCTCGCCTTATCCGCGGTTAGAGAATCCTCTGTCGGCGTAAAGAAAGGCTGTTTTCTCTTTTTTGAAAAAGAAAGAACCCTCATTCCTCCATCTCAGATGCACAGTGAATCACGGAGCGAAGACCTTTGATATTAATATTCCCGGATTATTACCCTTATCGAGCAGGAAATAGGAAGAGAATCGGACAAAGAGCTGTTAGCAGGGCTTGTTCACGAATGCCCTGTTATGTTAGAAGGAATCATTGGACAAAAGGAGGAGACGAAGATCGGCCGGCGAGAGGGTTCTCTGCTTCAATATTCCACTAGTCAATAAAGGGGTGAGTGCACCAATCCAGAAAGAGCCCGTGCCATTATATCCATTCCGGAAGGAATCTCCGGGGATCAGTACTGCTTTACTAAACCCGAGTTAGTCAAATGCTATTGAATTAGCCGGGAATGGAATTTTGTCCGGTTAATCAAAGAGGAAATGAATCAGAATAGGTTGTTCAAGAGGACTGATGACTTTCCTAAGGGCGCAAGGCCAGGAAAGGGCTGTTGCGGGCTATCATTCGTATCTTAAGGCAGTTCAGTTACTTGCATCAACAGGAAAGGGATCAGTCCCAGTGTCGTTTTAGTTCACCGGCGGCGGCCGAGAAGAGGGGACAACTTCTTTCTCCCTTGCCTTGCTCAATTTGCCTTTCCTACTCAATTTTTCTTTCTTTATAGAATTCATATGCCCAAACCTTGGTTGGGCTACTTATTGAGATCGTGGCACTCGTGCGTCAGAGGGGAAGTACTTCGTTCCACTCGACGAGACTTTACCCTCGTTCTACTATTAGATAGTTTGAATAGGCGCCATCAGAACCGGACACTCTCATAGGAGGTAAGCGCTCATGAAGGAATAGCTTCTGCGGTGCATGAATGACTCACGCACTATTTGAAGGGGTTTAGTTTCTAAGAGTTCGGGTTTCGGCTGGGGAGTGGGTACAGGTCGAAGGGTAGGCTTAGGGGACGACGGCGAGGTTCCTTAATAAGAAAAGTTAGCTTATTTTATTCTATCTACGACACATCGAATCAACTGAGATAAAGAAATCCTGAATAAATGGATCGCCCCACACGAAGAAAGGAGCGACTCGCCAGATTCGAACCGGCATATAGTCAAATCGGAAAAAGATTTTCCCGTCAAGAAGAGTCGCTTTGGTAACGCAGTTCGGTTAGCAACTAAAGTCTACCTACATCTGCGGGGGTTAGTAAACAGGGAGGGAGGGCAAAAACCCCTTTATCCCTCATTTGAGCCCCACCCCCACGGAAAATCCACCGCCAAATGGCGGTTGCCAGCTCACGCACGGCTGCGCGAAAGCATTCGTCTCGGGCAACCTTATTAAGGGGGTGTTCTCCCCCGGCCCTGGATTTGAAGGGCCGCCCCTTCCTGTCTGGGTTTACGCTCGTCGATTCCGCGCTTGATGCGCCTGAAACTCCGGACTCCGTTCCAGCAGGTACCATCATATGGGGTTCCACCTCCCCTCCGAGCCGGGAACCCTTTTGTTCCCGAAAGAAGGTCCCTCTGCATTCCACAAATCAAATAAATGAGAGAAGACTACTTCGTAATGCCAGCTTTGCGCCTTGACCTGGATGACATTCAATATCATGTACCCATCTTCCTATACGTATATCGGAAAATGGTATGCAATTTCCTATTTGAGAATTGAGATCAAGTATCTCGTGCAGGGGCGTGGCCAAGAAGCAGCCAGCTGACTCCACTCGGCCTTTCTTCGCTGTGTGAATAAGGTCTTAGTATGGATGGGCATTCTGGGCGGGTCGCAGGTCGAAGGTTTGGACCAATCGCAATTCATCACCATTTTGCCTGCTTCTAATTGATGACTGGCTAATACTACCACCCCCAGCAAGGACTTTGTCAAGGGACCTTTCGAGTGTCCTTATATAAGATTACCAAGATTTCCTCTCTAAGTGATGTCACATTCCCATGGTATTTTCACACGACTTGGAATCTTGTTAAGTGCTTAACATCATGTCAACAATATGCCTTGAACATAGAGGAGGACTTGAAGATTCCTGTTATTAGGACACTCGATATCTTTTTCTTTTCTTTCCCGACAGGCAAACCCAAAGGAAAGGAAAAATACCTTGGGCGGCGGAACGGTTTCCTTATAGAACGATTACCTGCTCTCTATGTGATGTTTCAGCGCTTTCAAGACCCTTAAAGAGCATTCAGGGCTTTGCAGAATCCCAAGGGCAGGTCGAAGACCTTCAAACACGGAGTTCAACGGGAGTCGAAGACGAAGTGAAAGAAACGGAGTGACTTGACTAAGAAGTGAGTGAGTTATACCAAGCATTCTTCTTACGGCTAGATCCAATCTCCTGGTCCCGGAAAAAGAATTTCCCGCTCTTCCTTTCGGGAAGGGAAGATTCGGGAAATCCTATTGATTGCAGCTTTCTCCAGACCTCCGGGAAAAGCATGAAAAAACGGAATGGTACGATCCCTCCCCAGAATGAAAGGGGTGATCTCGTAGTTCTTGGTCTGTGAAGATGCGGTGCTCCCTTTTCCCGTTTAGGCCGAACCTAAACCTGTGCTCGAGAGATAGCTCTCCATACACTGATAAGTGATGTATGGATTCTCGAGAAGAGAGGAGCCGTGGTGGTGGTGGTCCCCCGGATCCCACGAGTGAATCGAAAGTTGGATCTACATTGGATCTCACCCGAATCGCCCCATCTATCCTCCTGAGGGTTTCAAACCCCGGTTCGAACAGGAGGAGTACGCCATGCTAATGGATCCGGTCAGGCGCCGATGAATTGAACTATCCATGTGGCCTTATCACTAGCAAAAACTCCATGAATCCTTACGGTTTCACTTCGATGCTTTTGCTACGCTCCTTTAGTCATAATAATAAGAAAAAATGAATCCACTGTTTTTACTATCTTTCTTTACGAACTCTTTTCTTACCAACTTCTAGTATGCCCCCTCGGTACTACTCATAAGAGCATTGAGCTAGTTCCATAACTATCTAACATAGCGCAGGTCAACAACAAGGGCTTCCTCCGCGTGCTTTCGGCCTTTCTTCCAATTCTCATGCCCCAGTTGAACGACTTACCTAGTAAGGGCATTGACTCAAGTTCGAAATAGCTACTTACGTAACACTCAAATGAGATCTTGTGCAAGTTTGAGTTTCTTTTAAGACAGGCTTGAAGAGGGTCGATGCTTTTTAGATGTGATAGATAAGGGGTTGGAAATACTAACCATAGGGTAGAGAGCGGGTTACAGTGCTGGCCATTCCATAGACGAGAGCCGACCGCTAGTGGTGTTCTAAGTTGGTCAAATGAAATCAAGACAAGAGGGCAGTTCTCATAAACTGAAAGCTCCATTTAGAGGGCAAGGTGAGACCGCTTTTCATGAGATTGAATTTCTTAGGTTAGGATATCCACGTACAAATGAGGGGCTCTTAGGAAGAGATGACATTGAATGCGCTCTTTCTTACCTTCTTTTTGAATTTACTGGTGATGTGGACAAATAGGCATCAATCCAGTGCTATTGACTCAGCTGCTCTCGAATAAGCTCTTTGCGCACTCATAGGTGCGTTCTTTTTCTTTTATTTGGGCATCTGTGAACCCTAGTTCTGTTACAGTAGACGGTATTGTTATCATATCCAATATTTGCGTAAACGCTCTTGGAGAAAGAACTGCCCGTCTTGTCTTGGGAAAGTTGCCTGAGAGTGCTGGGAAAAATCCCTATTGTCCGGATGGTCACAATCCCTCTTATCTTTCGTACCCTTTGGAAGTCGGCATAAGGACAGTGAGGATCCCTCAATAATAAATAAGTCTGTTTCAATGAATACTATACGCAGCCAATTACAGTCCGTTCGAGAACCAGGCAATAGGAACCATTGCTGTTTCGGGTTAGAACCTTTTTATGATACAACAAGGCCGCATTTAAACCAACTCCGAGCAAAAGAAGAACCCTTTTAATTCTTTATCAATCACACGTCACGTATATAGGAAAAAAATTACGATAGAGGTACAAAAGAGAAAGCCAAAGGAGGAAGCATGCTCTTAGTCGAACTGCTGCGGTTGTGTCTTGTGTCGGCCTCGTCCCTCGGGGAGCAGCACCGGGGACTTTAAACGTACAATCCAGTCTCGTAGAAAGCCCCTCTTGAAAGCCTTACTATCCCTGAGGTCTCCCCTCTTGCTAAAGGTTCGGTTCTTGTCATAGATGAGTGTGAACCACACCTCCAGCATTTACAGAGCTCCCTGCATGCATTTTTTTATTAACTTCCCACGACAACGAGAATTGGAAATTGTATGGCCGCACAGTATCAGTTTATGATTGTTCGGAGGAATTTTTGCATCCGCTGATGTGCTGCCTGGTGACAAAAACTCCTGAGTCCTTGAGTGGATCTACGGAACTGATATATCCATTTCTGTTCCAAGAGTAAGGGGATAGGGAGAAGGTCTAGGGACGAATGTCTTTCTAGCCCCAACTTCCACTCGGGATAGTCCGTTCTTTGTTCCGTACCGGGCAGCGGCTATCTTTCTTCTTGGCCCTTGTTTGCTCTATCACACCATTTATTTAGAGGAAGGAAAGGCTTTTAATCGTATCTTTCCTTGGTGCTTTCTTGGGGGGTTATTAGGATTGATCTACGAAGGAGGGAAGAGAGGGCAATACTAAGGCCACTCCTATTAAGAACATTCTATCTTGTGTCTACCCGACAGACTTGTTTGCAGGCAAGTAGCCGGTTCCGGGAAAGAAGGCAATCAATCAATCTAGTGAGCTGAAGTTAGAAAGGAAAAGCAGCAGTCTACTTATAATAGAGAGTCTAGTAGTCCGCTTTTCTTTTTAAGAAAGCAAAGAGGCGAGCTTTAAGACGTTCTTTGATCCTTGTTGTACATTCGGGTTGGACTCCAGTCCTCGTCCTCCCTTGCCTGCCAGCACACCTGAAGGAAAGGAAACCGGTATAACACAAACAAAGGAACAGCAATCACCACAAGCAATCAACGATTCCAAATGACAAAAGAACGGGGTAGAGGCGGAGTCTTGGCTGTAGTTAATGGGAGGACTAAGAGTACATACTACTTGACTATGTAATTAGTTGAGGAAAGTAAGTCACCCACCAAGTGAATCGAAAATTTCTATGCTTGGTTCAAAGATCAAAACGTTGACAAGGGGAAAGAGCCTTAACTAACCATATAACTAAGAAAGAGACCCACAGTCTCGTAGCGACCGTTAAGCTCGTAGCAAGAAATACGGAGCCATTGCGGATGATTTAGATAGAGGGCGCAGGAAGGTGTAGGCAGAAGCTTTCTGAGTCGGGGAGTTAGAGACCTTGAAGGTTACCCGAGACTAGCCTTTTAGGTTTCCGGTATGCGTACCACCGAGGTCTTGTGAAGAGCCGGGTCCATAAGCCAATTATAAAAAACTGCCTTGGTGCAAGGGATCAACAGGACACTAACCAATTCCTCTTCTCTTTGCGGACACGGGAACGGGAATAATTAATGCATACTCGCATGGATGCCCTTGCTTGTAGAATGCACGTGGGAGAAGCGATAGGCGACACAGAGGACTCTATCTTATTCTTGCATTGGTTTTAGTTAGCAAGGCATACTTATAAATAACCTATGTCTCCGACTGTATAAAACTTTTCCAATCACGGGTAAGCGCGTGACGATGTCGATTAAACAGTGAACTCCCACGTGCATGCTACAAGCAAGGAGACAGTCCGGACCCTTATCAGATCGTAAGCTTTAAACATACTACCGTACTTATGGAATTTATGTAGTTGTTCTTTCCGGCCGGGTCTAAGACCGCAGAAGGGTCCAACAATTTGACAACGCCAACGTCGTAACTACTCGACGCTCTGCATACCACGAGACGTACTGAACGCAGGCCTTGACCCAATACTGGAAGGACAAGCGCTCGACAATCTCGATGCTGTCTTCGTCTAAACATTCATAAAGCCCCCGATCGTATTTACTCAACAGCTTTCCAATCTAGCTCACAGGATTCCAACAATATTCACCGGACCATCCCTAATTGATAAGGCGTCACGAGGAACCCTTCCGGGAACCCCAGCCCAAAATCTCAAAGGGCCGTGGTAGTATGCCCTCAGGACTATAGGCCACCAAGATGTGGCGGTACCAATGCCGATTAAACTGCGAATTCCAAGTCGAGGCAGACGCACAATAAGGGCGATAACCCGCACCTTTCAGACGTAATGAAGTCTGCAAACTTTGTTTGATCCCTAACTTTTGTTGTACCAGCATCCATGACAGAGCGTGAGTCGCAGCTCTAACCGGAAATAGGTATCTTCTAAACTCTCTTGTCCGGCGGGTGATATCGGTTAAAGAGATCTTTCCTGTCTTCTGTTCTCCACTTAAGTTAAGATAGCTACTAGACTACGAACTCTTAGTTAAAGTAGTCACGAACTGGATTCGAACCAGCACCTCTTGGAAATCAATCCCAGCGAACTTCCTTTTATTCGAATCGCTACTTTGGTTACCCGGTTCACCTTTTAGCTACGTCC